CTCTTTCCTTTTTTTTGGATTATTTTTTGTTTGTTATTGTCTTCTTTATTATATTTCTTTCGAATGAATCGAAAATTCCAGAGTATATCTTTTCACGGGTCGAACCAAAAAAAAAAGAAACTTCGAATATTTCCCTCTTTACTTTACCTTTATCCGGCAGAAAAAAAAAGGAAAATTCCCTATTTTTTTGTCCATGTCCCTAAATTAAATATTAAATAATAGGAGACTTAAATGAAAGTCCCTTTCTCGCATTCGCTCTCCTGCATCAATATGGAAATATTTGGTACATGAAGCCATGATCTGATATCTATATCGAAATCCTATATAGATATAAACTGATCTTTTTCTGGAATCAAAGAAAGATATTGAAAAATATATTGCTCTTGTGACTCGGAAGAAATGGTTTCTCTGTGGAGGAAGGGAATAGCGATTTATTCCTATGGAGCATCCAGGAACAAGAAGATTCAATCGGAAATATCGACAAATTCTTGCGTGGTCCAAGGAAATAAAAAAAAGGGTCCGCTTCTACAATTTTATCTCTATCCAATTTGAATATCAGAATAGCTGATATAGTCATGATTCAATGGGTCAGGTCCACTTACTTTTTCTTTTCTTGATTTCTAATTTTTCCGATGGATTTAATTGGAACAATGGAGAAGTAGTAAAACTTGGGTTTGTCGATTCATAATTGAGATTGGGTATTATCTCGAATATCCATGTCCCGGGACCAAAAATATAAATAATGAAACATGAGGAGGAGTATAGCCTGTAGTGACATAGTAGTCCTCCTAATAAGTGGGATTCCTTATTATCATAATGAACAAATGTTCAACTTTATACCTATAACTCATTAGAATGATAACTCATTATGCGGTCCGTTTACCTTTTTTTTTATTACAAATATCAATAATATCTCTATTCTCCGATGAAAAATGAAGACTAAGGCGGGAGCTTCGTGGAAAAAGCCCTTTATCGGATTTGAACCGATGACTTACGCCTTACCATGGCGTTACTCTACCACTGAGTTAAAAGGGCCATTTTCTTCAATTCATGAAGAGGCCACTAACCACTATGAGTCTACTGCATGTATCTATGTATAGACTATATGTACATATATACATGTATGCATAGGGGGCTCATTCAAGAACAAGCCATTTGATTTACCTAGGAAGTTCTAGGGTCAAATCAAATGATTATTTATATTTGAGAAATATCAATGCAATGAATTGTTTCGCTCCTAATTGCTTTGCTTTTATTGACCCATCGAGGCGAGATTCACTTGATTGATACATGTACCAATCCGACATAGATCCAAAATATTTCATCGAATCATGTGATGAAGGATTCGGCTCGTACCCTGAACTGAATTCTTATAAAAAAAAAGAATCTTTTCGATTACTTGTCAATCCCTTCCCAGATTTACGAGTTCTACATCACCTTTTTGAATCAATCAAAAAAAAATTCTATCATTTCTGAATTTCCTGGCTTAGTGTTAGTGAGGCATATCTCGTCTTAACGATGAGCGAATCAATGAGTGAAAATTGAAGAAAGGGGGTTTGACTTTTTTTTGTCGGACAAATCCCCGCTGAGGGGATCCTATACTTCGTCATATATATATGATGGTTCATGAATGAACAATCCAAAAATTCTATGTAATTGTGGAAGCAAGAAAGATTCTTCGGATCTAGTCATGCCATTACATTATATTATATTGACAATTCCAAAAAACTGCTCATACTATGAGCATAATATGATGGCGATCGGGCAGGTATGCCCCTATCGTCTAGCGGTTCAGGACATCTCTCTTTCAAGGAGGCAGCGGGGATTCGACTTCCCCTGGGGGTAGGGTATTACGAAAGGAAGTTGATCATGGATTATCAATAAGCCTAGAATTGATTCTTCCTGGGTCGATGCCCGAGCGGTTAATGGGGACGGACTGTAAATTCGTTGGCGATATGTCTACGCTGGTTCAAATCCAGCTCGGCCCAATAATTCGCCGATCCATGGGGATGATATAACCAATTTGTCCTCCAGAAATGCCTGATATAGAGGAATAAATAGTCCATTTTTTCTGCTATATCCCTATTTCTTTGTTCATTTGTTCCCACGCGTTCTGATCTTTCTAACGATCTAGATTAATAATCTTTAAATAGAAGAAGGAGTAAAGAAAAAAAGAGTCCTTTTTTTTTTTCATTGAAAGATTGATTATCTTATCAATCGATGTGGCAATAACCACAGGATTACTAGTAATCCGTGTCACTCTCACTATAGTTCATATCCATGTGAATATCAATCACTCGTGTTTCTGGTAAAACACGGCAATTATAAATATAAAGAAATTATAAGAATATGTATGAGAATATGTATGCTGTATAACTCATTTCCCTGGGATTGTAGTTCAATCGGTCAGAGCACCGCCCTGTCAAGGCGGAAGCTGCGGGTTCGAGTCCCGTCAGTCCCGACCTAGAATCCGATGAATCCATCAATTCATCTCTCCATTTTCTGTGAAGGGGGGGCAAGGGGCAGAATTGAATTCTCAGCGGTGGACCTTATTTCTTTCGTTTTTCGTTTCGCATTTCTCATCGAACAAATACGGTAATTTCAATTACTTCAACTAGTACCGATTGATGGGAGAGAGACATATGTAGATTGAATTGATCGGCGGTATCACCATATTTAGGATTCCAAGAGAGACTGTACTGGTCTGGCTTTTTCGATTGCTCCTGATCAATGGAATGAAATAGAGTACCCATATGTTTTCTGGGAACACATACACAAATTGTATTCGTTTATTGTACGATACACAATTAACTTAATATAGAATATAGTTACCCCGACAGCGACAGAGTACTTTTCAGATGAAACCTACCCCCTTTTCTAACTCCGATTTTGTGTAACCTCAATTACGAATTGAAAACAATTTCTCTATCTCATTTGAATTGCATACTTTCTTTTTGATGTATGTGTCTCAGTCCTCAATCCAAGGAAAGAGGATACTAATATAATAAAAGATCAAACAAAGATCCGCCTCTCTTGTCTTGTTCTAGGGAGGGAAGGAATGAATCGATTTTTTTCTTCCTATTTTACCCCATCGAAGAAAGAACAAAATCAATAAATAAAATAGTGAATTTATCGGAATATTCGATCTTTTTTTTATACCGGGACCCATTTTTATCACACTTCTCTGTCTCCCAAGAAGATTAGATCATCACAAAAACTTCGCTTAGAACTTAACTCATCCTTTTTTCCATTTCACTCCTACTGTTTGGGCCTGTGACCAATGGAACACCGGTTAGATAATACCTCATCAGATGATTGTATAAGGAAGACGGTAGGTTATAGAAAAGAAAGAGTGGAAATGAGAAATTCAATGGGATTCTTGATTGAATCAGGAATCCCATTTTGGATTCGGTATGGATAAAGGATCTTCCTATGTTATACTATTCAATTCTCGACGATGAATCCGATTTGATAGATCAGATATTGTTATTCATGATATTGATCCGATTCAGTATCATCAGGATGCAATCCATCCCATGGAATTTTCAGGAGAAAGACTTATTATCTCTATGGGATTAGATCCCGAGTTATTGCAAAGCAAAAAAAAAACGATGAGATTATGGAAGTCAATATTCTCGCATTTATTGCTACTGCGCTGTTCATTCTAGTTCCTACTGCTTTTTTACTTATCATCTACGTAAAAACAGTCAGTCAAAATGATTAATTTGAATGAAACTTGTAGTTCTTATCAATGATTGAAGAAATGAAAGGAATTCAAATCCCAAGTCTTAAATGAAATGAGTGGATTGGAGTCAGCAGTATATGAGATAGTATGGTAGAAAGAACTATATGAACCTTTCTACCACACTATCTATTATTGTATTGTATAAAGTTGTATAAAGATATGTGCTTGATATGGATCAATCTATAATATGTATCTACATATGTCTACATGTAAATAGCACTCCAATTCGATTTCTTCGCTACATCCATTTGTATTGATTCCGATCAATCTGAAATAATCGAACGTCAACTCTTCTAATTCCTAAGTTTCTGATTATTTTCAATATGGATCCCGAGATCTATCGAAACAATCAATGTAGGAAGAATAGTATGGGCATATATTATATAAATTATATAAAAGGAAAAAAAAATAGGGGTTGGTTGCTCCTCATTGTAATATCCATAATTCTGGTAAGGGCCGGTTCATCGAAATAGAATATTTAGGAAGAATTCGGTTGGAAAAAATTTCCATTTCCTATCATGTGTGTTCAGTTTGGAAATACGAACATGGGAATTAAATCATTGAAATCTTTGTTTGATCGAAGGGTTCTTATTCATATATTACTGGATTCTGGTAGAATTTTTGAAATGGGTATATTTTTTTTTTAGCTTCGCAGAATGATCTATTAAACAATTGATACAATTCGATTACTCAACTCAATTATCAATTAGTAGTACCCCTAGAGTCCACTTCTTCCCCATACTACGAGTGAAAGGGAAAATGTAAAGACTACCATTAAAGCAGCCCAAGCGAGACTTACTATATCCATGTGAATTATGTCCCCTATCTCTATGAATATGAAGGAATTATTCCATTATTTATCATTAATAATAGTGGAATCAATGGTGCAGAGTCAAAATGGGATTCTGACCTAATGCTATTGATGAACCAATCCAATGAATACACTCGTAACAAGTTCCTATATGATTTCTGGTAGAATTGGGAAGCATTAATCACAAGCAAGATACACAGTTACCCCCTTGGAAGTTTCAAGGGAATCTTACTAATGGAATATGTAGGAATAGTAAGACCTATTGTTTGTTGCCTTTCATAAGCAAAAGGCCGAAAAATATACCATCAAGATCGATAACTATCTATCACATACCTCTATCTCACATCTAAGCCTTACTGTCTCTGTTTCTGTGAAACAATCGGGAGACACCCTATTACATTCTTGGCGGGGTTACCAAAAAGAAAGAATTTTTTCTTTCTTTTT